TTTTCCTACCTTGCTTGCATATGTATAGATATATCAAATAGAGATATATACAGAAGAGAGTTTTTGCATTTCCCGAAAATTCCCTGTTGTTGGATCATATTCTAATCGATTTTGTAGAAATTTTTAATGGAATAAAATTTTTTCTTTATTAATGACTATATAGAAATAAATGACTATATAGAAATAGAAGTAGAAGACAAAAAGAATAATAAATCTAACAAGGGGATTATGATATATCTATTTGATTTTTAAAGATTAATAAGTCCATTTATTTAGTTTGGCGTTTCTTGTACCTATTTTTTGATTCTATTTCTATTAGGTTGTATATTAGTATTAGATATATATTTACTTAAAGATACTTAGTATAATTAGATAATATATATAATAATAGAAATAATAAAAATACAAGATATTTTTAGATATCTTTAGAATTCAGAATATAACAATAACAGGTACAAATATTAAATTGAGGTACCCATTTTATGACAACTTTCAATAACTTACCCTCTATTTTTGTGCCTTTAGTAGGCCTAGTCTTTCCGGCAATTGCAATGGCTTCTTTATTTCTTCATATTCAAAAAAATAAGATTTTTTAGATCGGATGAGACCTAATCGTATCACTCCTTTTTTGATTTTAAAAACTTCGATTCGATAAGACCCATTTGGTAGAATATTGTATAACACATAGATTCCTACAAACATAAATAAAAAAAGCTCTTATGCATGTGTAAATGTATTATATGAGTCAAAAAATTTGCGCTCTTTTGAAAAATGGATCATCATCGGGCCGATGTATGAAATTCAAGTCAATGTATTTATTTGTATGTATATAGCTATCGGGGATCATATAAAGGAAGGAGATGTTATTATTTTAGATATAAAAAATTCTATGAATTACTCCTGAGGTAAAGATTCACAACAAAATAGTTGATGAGAGTTACTTTGAAAACAAAAAAAGGAAAGTCATATTTTCTCAATTCCAAAAAATTGTATAACTGGATCTAATATATATGAGTTGGCGATCAGAATCTATATGGATAGAATTTATAACGGGGTCTCGAAAAACAAGTAATTTCTGCTGGGCCTTTATCCTATTTTTAGGTTCATTAGGATTCTTATTGGTTGGAACTTCCAGTTATCTTGGTAGAAATGTTATATCGTTATTTCCGTCTCAGCAAATCATTTTTTTTCCACAAGGGATTGTGATGTCTTTCTATGGTATCGCAGGTCTCTTTATTAGTTGCTATTTGTGGTGCACTATTTTGTGGAATGTGGGTAGTGGTTATGATCTTTTCGACCGAAAAGCAGGAATAGTGCGTATTTTTCGTTGGGGATTTCCTGGAAAAAGTCGTCGCATCTTTTTACGATTCCTTATGAAAGATATTCAGTCCATCAGAATAGAAGTTAAAGAGGGTGTTTCTGCTCGGCGTGTCCTTTATATGGAAATTCGAGGTCAAGGGGCTATTCCTTTAATTCGTACTGATGAGAATTTTACTACACGAGAAATTGAGCAAAAAGCTGCTGAATTGGCTTATTTCTTGCGTGTACCAATTGAAGTATTTTGAAATGAATGAATTTTAAAAGACTAAATGCTTTGGCAGTAGAAAGAAAAAACAAAAGAATTTCTTTCTTTTTTTTGTCAATTAAACATTCATCTATTCTTTTATGCTCGTTTTTTTTTTGATATATTTGATAGAAAGTTTCTTCATCTCGAAATTAGTATTGACCGAAAAAAGGGAGAATAACATCCTGGAAACCCAATTTTTTCTTGATTCAAATTGGAAGTGTATTCTGAGTCTATTTCTTTATTCTTTCTAGATTCAAAGCAAAGACTAAGTATTAAATCAAAAGAAAAAGAGAAAATGGATTCATAGGTTCAATACATTCTATTCGAATTAGAATAGAAACTCATGCTCGATAGAAATATTAGATCTAATAGAATCAACAACTGAGGTAGGTTCATTAACAATTCACAGATTCAAAATGGCAAAAAAGAAAGCATTCATTCCTTTTTTTTATTTTACATCTATAGTCTTTTTGCCCTGGTTGATCTCTCTCTGCTGTAATAAAAGTTTGAAAACTTGGATTACTAATTGGTGGAATACTAGACAATGCGAAACTTTTTTGAATGATATTCAAGAAAAAAGTGTTCTAGAAAAATTCATACAATTAGAGAACCTATTCCAGCTCGATGAAATGATAAAGGAATACCCAGAAACCGATTTACAACAATTTCGTCTAGGAATCCACAAAGAAACGATCCAATTCATCAAGATACACAATGAGTATCGTATCCATACAATCTTGCACTTCTCGACAAATCTAATATCTTTCGTTATTCTAAGTGGTTATTCCTTTTTGGGTAAGGAAAAGCTTTTTATTCTAAATTCTTGGGTTCAAGAATTCCTATATAATTTAAGTGATACAATTAAAGCTTTTTCGATTCTTTTATTAACTGATTTATGTATCGGATTTCATTCGCCTCACGGTTGGGAACTAATGATTGGTTATATTTACAAAGATTTTGGGTTTGCTCATTATGAGCAAATTTTATCTGGTCTAGTTTCTACCTTTCCAGTCATTCTTGATACAATTTTTAAATATTGGATCTTTCGTTATTTAAATCGTGTATCTCCGTCACTTGTAGTGATTTATCATGCAATAAATGACTAAAAAATGATTCACTGATCCAATTTCTAATCTTTCGTACCTTATACATCATAACCAAATCAAAGTCGTATTTACTTTACTCTTTTTACCCAGGAGGGGATTCCTTGTATATTTCAAAAAAAAAAATTTATTTTTTTCAGTAAATGTAAATAGCAGAATTGTGGCTAGGGAAGTATATTATCGACCTACCTAACTTTATTGTAGAAATTTTCGGGATAAATGATTGGACCATGCAAACTAGAAATACCTTTTCTTGGATAAGGGAAGAGATTACTCGCTCCATATCTGTCTCACTCATGATATATATAATAACTTGGGCATCCATTTCAAGTGCATATCCGATTTTTGCCCAGCAGAATTATGAAAATCCACGAGAGGCAACTGGGCGTATTGTATGTGCCAATTGCCATTTAGCTAATAAGCCCGTGGATATTGAGGTTCCACAAACGGTACTTCCTGATACTGTATTTGAAGCAGTTGTTAAAATTCCTTATGATATGCAACTAAAGCAAGTTCTAGCTAATGGTAAAAAAGGAGCTTTGAATGTGGGAGCTGTTCTTATTTTACCCGAGGGGTTTGAATTAGCCCCTCCCGATCGTATTTCACCCGAGATGAAAGAAAAGATAGGAAATCTGTCTTTTCAGAATTATCGCCCCAATAAAAAAAATATTCTTGTGGTAGGTCCTGTTCCTGGTCAAAAATATAGTGAAATAACCTTTCCTATTCTTGCCCCAGACCCTGCTACTAATAAAGATGTTCACTTCTTAAAATATCCTATATACGTAGGTGGAAACAGGGGAAGGGGTCAGATTTATCCTGATGGTAGCAAAAGTAACAATACAGTTTATAATGCTACGGCAGGAGGGCTAATAAGCAAAATCTTACGAAAAGAAAAAGGGGGATACGAAATAACCATAGTGGATGCATCGAATGGACGCCAAGTGATTGATATTATCCCTCGAGGCCTAGAACTTCTTGTTTCAGAGGGCGAATCCATTAAACTCGATCAACCATTAACGAGTAATCCCAATGTAGGTGGATTTGGTCAGGGGGATGCGGAAATAGTACTTCAAGATCCATTACGTGTCCAAGGCCTTTTGTTCTTCTTAGGATCGGTTGTTTTGGCACAAATCTTTTTGGTTCTTAAAAAGAAACAGTTTGAGAAGGTTCAATTATCCGAAATGAATTTTTAGATCTGTCTATTTAGCTTTATCAAATTCGTAAAAAAGAACCAAAAAAATTATTGTTCCCAATTTGGTCTGGTCAACAAAATTCTGAAAAGCCTTTTGCCTCTTTTTAGATTTTCTATTCCTTTTCGACCAGATGTCAGGAATTACTTGTATCATAGTCCTAATCTTAATATGTATATTGAGAAGAATTCACTTTACCCCTTTTTTTTTTAATACAAATTTGAAAAATGGGAAGGGGGTGTGATGTAACTCTGTCGTTATTGACCAATTGATAGAATGTATCAATCATCAAGAGTTTGTTCTATTAGAATGGAAAAATTTGACTAGATACTAAAATAAGATAAGGAAGGTAAGCGCAGAAAAAAAGGGAACCATAAATCGGCGAAACAACAAGTTTTAGGGACTATAGGGAGTATTTTTTGTCTTGCTAGTCTTCGACACAAGAAAAGGATGTCTAAAATTCCTTTTCTTGTGTCGATCTTGTCCTTCTTGATTCCATTCGTTAAAAACTCCTATTCTTAGTTTACATATATATTACTGTTTCTATATATATAACGTTTTAATATATATATATTAATTAATAGTATAATATAATTATTAATTATATAGTATAATAGTAGTTACTTTTTTTAGTTTTCTTTTTTTTTGATTTCAATTTTGATGAAATACTAAATAAATAAAAAAATAAGAAAAAACTTCTATTAGTATAGACAAAATTTTAATGATAGATCTAATGATAAAAAATATTGTGTCAGCCGGGGAAGCAGGAAAAGGAAATGAAGTTATTCCCCTTTTTTATTCTATCTTTGAAAGGTTAAAAATACTATACGTTCGTAATCTACTAATTTAATTTAGTTCCTTTTTCAAAAAGAAGATAAAAAATTGTTCTGATTATTAGCAGTTCAACGGGACCCCCTCGAATCAGACAAAGAAGGAAGAGTTGGGCCCCGTTGAGTTCTTATGTTTTCACGTCTATAACTCAGTTCATCCAATTTTTACAGGGATGAACCTAATCCTGAATATGAACCATAAAAGAAAATACCTATTAAACCTATCACAGGAATACCAGCTACAGTACCTATTACCCAAAGAGGAATCCTTCCAGTAGTATCAGCCATTTATCCCGCTTCCCTCCGCATT